TTGGCTAATTTGATTCGATGGAGAGATAAGCCAGTGGCTCTTTCCATTGTGCAAGCAAGATTGGTTGGATTAGCCCACTTTTCTGTAGGTTATATATTCACTTATGCGGCTTTCTTGATTGCCTCTACATCGGGCAAATTTGGTTAATTCTTTACTTTATGTTATATGCCGTATCCGCGAGAATATCATATCTTTCGATGGGGAAGGGGGTATACCCCCTTCGATTTCTATTTCTACATCTAGGATCCGACTTGTACCATTGATAATAATAATAACTGAACCATTATGGCAAAGAAAAGTTTGATTCATAGGGAGAAGAAGAGGCAAAAATTGGAACAAAAATATCATTTGATTCGCCGATCCTCAAAGAAAGAAATAAGCAAGGTTCCGTCCTTGAGTGATAAATGGGAAATTCGTGGAAAGTTACAATCCTTACCGCGTAATAGTGCACCTACACGTCTTCGTCGACGTTGCTTTTCTACTGGAAGAGCGAGAGCTAACTATAGAGATTTTGGACTATCCGGACACATACTTCGTGAAATGGTTCAGACATGTTTGTTGCCGGGGGCAACAAGATCAAGTTGGTAAGGATTAAAATGTCACTTCATTTTTCTATTTCGTTCGATGATCGTAGATCATAGAGGGGCCCCTTGACTATTCTGTAGAAATAGGCTATACTATTTCTACAGGTATGGAAGAGGGGCGCATTCAATTCTTGTTTGTTCATTAGTTTCGTTTCTAGGGTTTCCTTTCATCGCGGGATAGAGCAGTCTGGTAGCTCGCAAGGCTCATAACCTTGAGGTCAGGGGTTCAAATCCCCTTCCCGCACCATTTTTTTTTTGAAAAAAAAAAATGAGACTTTATTCTATATTTTTATTCTATCTTTATTTTTATTCTATTACTAGTAAATAGATTCTATTACTATTAACTAGTAATTAATTAATTAAGACTTTGCTTTTTGCTTTAGAGTGGGAGGTATTTATTATATTACAGTCAACTAGAACGAATCCTTTATCTTTTTAAATACATTACCCTGGGCGGATAGCGGGAATCGAACCCGCGTCTTCTCCTTGGCAAAGAGAAATTTTACCATTCAACTATATCCGCATTGTTCGTTCTTGATACAAAAGGTCTGGATAATATTTGGTCAGAGCTAGATCAGATACTCTTTTGAGGGCAATTTTTTTCAAATTCCATCAATAAATTAACAAATTAATATATTAAGAATTTGTTAATTATATTAACATATATTAAGATTCAAATAATTCAAATTCTATTTCTATTTTATTTATTTCAATTTAATATATCTAAATATTTGAAAATTTGAATTTAGTATATCTAAATATATAATACAAATATTATATATTTGTATTATATATTTGAATACAGTTGAATACAGATTTTTTTTGAATCCATTTTTCTTTTTTTTTTCATATTTTATTTCATTCATCATTCAAGTTCTATTTATTTAAGTTACAGATTACAGAAGTTTGACTAATGAGCCCCCCCCCCCCTCCAATTTATTTGCATTTTTGGGGGGACTTATACTTATATTTTTTATTGAATTTTAATGTATCTCACAATCCGAAAAATTCGTGGAAGGGGTCGTTTTTGGATCTGGAATGAATAGATTCAAGAAATAAGAGAATTAAGGATACCCACCAGAAAAACTAATCCGATCCATAATGATGTACCAGAAAATACAATATTTTTATTACTCAACCAACCATCAGGAGAAGCGAATACAACAGGTACGCTAATCAATAAGATTGACGAAGTAGCAATTAATGCAAAAACAGCCAATTGGAAAGCAATAGTCATGTTTCTAATCCTCCAAGCTATCAACAAAAGAACTATACCCTTTAATCCCTCTATCATATCGACCAAACAAACAATTTGAATAAAGTACCACCCACATAGAGGGATTTTACCATGAATCCATTGATTCTATATGACTTATTTCCAACCCCTTTACCACTTTTATTTGGACATGAAATCGAAGGTGATTTTTTTGACTTCCTGTTCACAAATGGGCATGCTAGATCATGCATCTCATCTATCTATATATACAGATAGATCGACCTATAGATTCACACACAATATCTTTCTATACATGATAGTATCAACTCATATGGCCATGTTCTATTCGGTAGAATAAAATAGAAATTATCTCTTGGAGAGATGGCTGAGTGGTTGATAGCTCCGGTCTTGAAAACCGGTATGGTTCGAAACAAAGAACTATCGAGGGTTCGAATCCCTCTCTCTCCTTTTTTTCTTTTGATCGATGAATTTTTTTTCTTTCTTTATTGGCTTTTCTTCTTAAGTTCAAATTTTGAAAATCGTAATAGAATATTAATATTACGAAAAAAAGTAATTATTACGAAAAAAAAGGGGGGGGGGAATGGCTCGGCTATCCCACCCAGCCGAGCCAGAAAAACAAATGGATTCGATAGAAATTGAAAAAAAAAAGGAAAACAGAAGACTTTTGAAATATGACCGA